ATGCGCGGAGGAATAAAGAAAATTTTCTTTTCAAATTGGACAACAGATACAAATGAAAAGGAATTGAAATCGATAATATACTTATATTTTATATTATGGAGCTTTGTTATAGAATATCAAAAGAAAGGCGATTCCATTTTTACCATTATTATGATATTACATATTCCAACCCGACTGGATATTAGAAAAAAATGGATTCAAGATTTGATCGGTTCGCTGAGATAAAGAAAAGACAAAAGAATCAAAAATATTGATTTTTTTCGCGAATTCCATTGTTCAAAAAATGAATGGTTCGCAGAGAAGGGAGATATTTTTACTTTTTTTTAGTAAAATTCGTAAAATATATATGTAATGAAGTACGTAGGAAGAGTTGTATTTATTAAACATAGAGAATCCCTTATATTTTGGGGTCGTGCTTTATCCAAATTTCTATTTTATATTCAATGAAAAATGGAAGCACGCTAATTTACTATCGGTATCATATCAATAAATAAGATACCTGGTTAGATATCGACATAACCATTTCTGTTCTGGGGTTTACATATACCCACAATTGCTGTTATAATTGAAATTAAAAAGGAAGGGCTTTTTATTGAAAATGAAAAGAATCTCAATACGGATTAGGTATACAGCAATTTGGATTTTCTTATGTTATTAAGAAAACACAATTTGAAATTCAAATCTAAGAATTTTTTATGAATTCACAGCCAATAGTTAATGGTTCCAATTTGTGCGGAATTTTGACTTTTGTAACTGAAAATCCACATTGAATTTTTCAATAGAAAACAAAAGGGGAAGTTTTTTTAAGTATTGTATCGTGTTGGCGGCATGGCCGAGTGGTAAGGCGGGGGACTGCAAATCCTTTTTCCCCAGTTCAAATCCGGGTGCCGCCTGATCAACAAAAGAATCCAAACTAAATTCCTTACTCTGTTCCGCTGATATAACTCGATGAATTCTTCCCCAGCACCGGCAGAAGCGGGGGGGGGCTACATGATTCTAAGCATCTGTAGGTTTGTTTTCTAATAAGATTGTAAACCCCCTTGAATAAAGAAAGATTCTAGTACTAGTAGTGGAGTGGAAGGGAAGCGAGAAGTCTTGATAGCCCTACCCCTGCTAATGGAATATCTACTGGCTGGGTCTTGAATTAGGGAGTCGTGGTGGAAAGGGCAAAAGATACTTTGTATCCAAACTCGCAAGAGTTTCTGAGTGATCGGGCATTTAATCAAAATTATTTCCAATAAGAAATAGAGGTGGATAATGATCTTATTTTGATTTTTTATTTATGAAGACGAAAGGCAATAAAAGAAACAATACAGTAGGTTTTATTATTCTATACGTTCCATTAATAACATTTCCTTGATATTTTCCAAGAGTGTTACTGCCTATTTTCTTTTGCTTGTGCTTAATGTTTACCGATTCTACTTGAAATCAATTCTAAGTGGATTTATTGGATTGGTTCATCAATAGTGTTGGGTTGGCTCAGAACCCTCCTTTTTTTGACTCTGCACCGTTGATTCCCCTATTATTAGTGAACAAGAAAATTCCTTCATATTCATAGAGATAGGGGACATAATTTACATGGATATAGTAAGTCTCGCTTGGGCTGCGTTAATGGTAGTCTTTACATTTTCCCTTTCCCTCGTAGTATGGGGAAGAAGTGGACTCTAAGGGTACAGTTGAGGAATCAAACTGTAGTGTATCAATTGTTTTATTTGTTTTCCTCTTTACTGTTCAAATAGAAAGTAGTTAAGTAGATATGTTTTATAAGAAACAACATAGACATAGCGATTGCTCAATAAAATACTACGCAAAATAAGATCTTGCTTTGGGCGAGCCACATATTGTGTACTTACCACTTGTTTTATTATTTTCGAAATTTATTTGATTTATGTTTTATGGACTTGTTTCATATTTCCTATCATGGTTAAAGTTAAAAGATAAAGATTTCGTTTACTACTCCTTTTCAAAAGTTACCATACTCATCCCATAGAGCTCCTTGAAGCATCTGTCAACGGCTCAATCAATTACTTCTTCGGAATGCCAAAAAAAAAAGGATTACTTGGTTTCTTATACCATTTTTCTTCGTTAATTTGATTCTTTCGACTAATTCCCGGATTCATATTCGAAATAAAAAATCTGAAATCTCGGAATTCGAATAGAAATCGTAAGAGTAAGATTTCTTTTTCCATTTTTTTCAGATTGGATGGAATGGAATTCCTACAAATCAAATATCAAATAGATGAAGATATAATATATTTTAGATTGATCTATATTAAGCCTCCATAAAAGTACAACTTTATACACTATAATAACCATAATAAACAGTATCTAGTATATGGTAGAAAGATTCATATATTTCTTTCTACCACATACTATACTGTTGGATCTCATAGAATACTGCTGATTCTAGCCCGATCATTTCATTTAAGACGCGAAATGAGAATTGCTTTTTATTTCTTCAATCATTGATAAGAACTAAGAAGTCAAATTTCATTCAAATTAATCATTTTGGCTGATTGTTTTTACGTAAATAATAAGTAAAAAAGCAGTCGGAATTAGAATAAATAATGCAGTAGCAATAAATGCGAGAATATTTACTTCCATAATCTCATTGTTTCTTTTTTTTTTTACTTTGCAATAACTCGGGATTTAATCCCATAGAGATGATAATGATAAAATTTTCGCCCTTTAAATTTAATGGGATAAATTTGAATTACATCGCGATAATATTGAATCGAATCAATATTCAATATTATGAATAACAATATCTATATCTAAGCTATCAAATGGATTCATCATCAAGAATTGAATAGTATAACATAGAAAGATCCTTTATCCATACCGAATCCAAAAAAGGATTCCCGATCCAACCAAGAATTCTTTATATTTATCATTCTTTTCCATGCTTTATTTTCTATAAGCATAACCCCGCCCCCTCCCTTATACAATCATCTGACCGCCTCTCCACTTCTATTCTAGTAGTTAGAAACCCAACCAAACAATAGAAGTTAAACGGAAAGAAGTTAATTGAGTTTTAAACTCCGTTCTTTTAATGATCTAATTTTCTTAGAAGACAAAGAAGTGTGATAAAGATGAAAGTCCCGGTATAAGTATAAAAAATCTAATATTCCATCAAATTCAATTCACTATTTATTTGCCTTCCCGAGGGGGGGCCTAAAAAAGAGCGTTTCTTTTGCTAAGAGGGTCAGGATCCTTGTTTAATCTTTCTTTTATTAAATGAATATCCTCTTTCTTTGGAACACATATATCAAAGGTGGAGTGTACAATTTGAATAAGATAATTTGTTTCCAATTAATAATTGAGATTGCACACAATCGGAATCAAAAATAAAAAACTTCATTTAATCCGAAAAGTATTCTATCAGAGTAACGATGGTAAATTAATGTATTTAAGAAAAGAGTTCCATTATACGGATCGAAAACAATCGAAAAGTCCGACCCAGTACGGCACCTCGTACAATTCTGAATATATAAATTAAGAATTGTACTAATCCACATATGTCTCTCTCCCATCAATTGGGATTGGTAGATGTAATGGGAATTTCAGGATTTCTTTGCTGAGAAATGCGAAAAAAAAAGAAATAAAGTTCTACGAAATTCTGCTCCCTGTCCCCTTTTTTCACAGAAAAAGGGAAATGAGTTAAATATTTATCGGGTCTGCCGGGACTGACGGGGCTCGAACCCGCAACTTCCGCCTTGACAGGGCGGTGCTCTGACCAATTGAACTACAATCCCCGGGAAAGAAGTTGTATAGCATATATTATTCTTATGATTTCATTCAAACCATTTATTTTAGTTCTATTTCGAATCGCCGTGTTGTAATATAGATGCGAGTGATATATTGATATCCTCACGAATACGCACTTTCGTGAGGGTGACATGAATCAGGAATCGGAATCACTAGCAATCCTTTTGCTATTGTCAAATTGATTGAAAATCTATTTTTGTTTTGAATGAAGAAAAAGGGTGGTTTTTTTTTTTCTTTATTTCCGCTTTTCTTTAAACTTTAGACTTACAGATTCTGGTATGAATGTAGATCATTAGCAAAATCGGGAAACAAGCAAATAAATAGAAGTTGAGGGATATAGCCGACAGTTTTCTTTATTTCCGGGCATTTATGGAAAACGAATGGGTATATCATTTCATGGCGAGTCTGCAAATTTTTTGGGCCGAGCTGGATTTGAACCAGCGTAGACATATTGCCAACGAATTTACAGTCCGTCCCCATTAACCGCTCGGGCATCGACCCAAGAAGAGTAAATTCTAGACTTATTGATAATCCATAATCAAATCAAATTCCTTTCGTAGTATCCCTACCCCCAGGGGAAGTCGAATCCCCGCTGCCTCCTTGAAAGAGAGATGTCCTAAACCGCTAGACGATGGGGGCACGCCTGCTCGACCGTCATCATACTATGTTTATAGTATGAACAGTTTTTCCAATTGTCAATATAATGACTAGATCCGCCGATCCTTCTGCTTTTCATGATTCCATAGAATTTTTTGATTCGTCATTTAATTTATAGAATAATAATAGCGATTAGAATGAATGGTTCATAAAGATAAATTTGGATCTATGTCGAATTGGTGGGTACATGTATCAATCAAGTTAATATAGGGGTCAAATAAAAGAAAAGTAATTTAGGATCGGTCTTGAAACAATTTGTTGCATTGATATTTATCAAATCCAACAAACCATTCTTGCCCTATACTCGCGGAATAAATAAAATGAAATTGATCGTTTCTTTTCTGGAACGGGCCACCGGCCCGCCGGCCTTTATGACTTTATTGAATGTACTTAATATATAATATATATACATAGATCTATCTTATCCCTAGAGTGACTTATTAAACCAAGTGGGCCCTTTTAACTCAGCGGTAGAGTAACGCCATGGTAAGGCGTAAGTCATCGGTTCAAATCCGATAAGGGGCTTTAGGGTTTTTCATAAAACCCCCGGCTTAGTATTCTATTTGAGGGGAGAA